ACAGGAAGATAGGTAAATCTTATAGATAATTCTCTACTTATAATAAACCCATATCACTTTCTTTTTGTTAGTGTCGTCTATAATCTATAATACTTGCGAAATTAAAAACTTTTAATTTGACTTAGGCAAGTGCTTTACCTTTTCAAATATATGGATAAAAAAACGTTATTTAGCTCTTTCATGCCTACTATAACTAGTTATTTCGGGTTTCTACTAGCAGCATTAACTATAACCTCGGTTCTATTTATTGGGCTGAGCAAAATACGTCTTATTTGAAAGAAATTGAATGAACAATGCATATCAAAGGTCCAACTAACTGTTCACCTCGTATGTATTGTAATATACTAAAAATAAATAAAAAATCAAACGAAATTTTTCTGTAGTATTTCGTCTATTGTTCTAGTTCCTTACTGTGTCAATTTCGAATTCTTGGTTATATTGAGATTTGTGGGCAATATGGATTAATATTTAAGGATAGATATTCTATTTCGTATTCTTTTTTAAACAAATTGAAATGATTGAAGTTTTTCTATTTGGAATCGTCTTAGGTCTAATCCCTATTACTTTGGCTGGGTTATTCGTAACTGCCTATTTACAATATAGACGCGGGGATCAGTTGGACCTTTGATTAATTAATAATTAAGATCCTTTTTTTGACCTCCTCCTTTCTTTATTTTTTAATCCGCGGGAGGTCAAATTCAGATTGCTGTTCCATTTTTTCATCGAATTTTGACCTACAAAAACAAGAACAGAATCACGCCCTGTAGGATTTGAACCTACGACATTGGGTTTTGGAGACCCACGTTCTACCGAACTGAACTAAGGGCGCTGTCGTAATCAATCACAAAAGGCGTTGAGGTTAAGGAAAGAAATTTTATTATTACAATCGATCTTGAATTGAAGGCCTAGACTATTATCTACAATATACTATTTATCTACAATATAATAAGAAATACAATAGAACAAAAGCTTAAGTATGTCCAAATTGATCGCATCCTTATTGCTCAGAGGCGAAGGAATAGGTAGGGATGACAGGATTTGAACCCGTGACATTTTGTACCCAAAACAAACGCGCTACCAAGCTGCGCTACATCCCTTTCAATTAGTTTCCAATGTCATTTTAAAGAATCCCTGTCTTGTTTTCCATACACTTATTTCATTTTCTTCGTTAAGATAGACAGTTTGTCTTCCTATTTCTTTTTTTTGTTTGGTCTCATCTCATATACCATATAATAATAAAATTAACTTATAGACATACGAAAAAAAAGATAAAAAAATAGGAAACTCATTCTCCATTTCGCGAATATTCGAGCAGAACAAAACGTATTTTCTTCTTTCAAGAAAAATAAAAAATAAAATCTTATCTATGAAATTGTTTTACATTTCATTTTGAATTCGAGATTCCGTTTCCAAAACAAATGCAAGTGAACTTGAAATACATATATATAACGTTGATAGAGATATCACCAGATATATGTATTGTATTGCAATAAATATTAAAATAAATATTATTACAATAAAAATAAAGAAGGAGTATCTGAAATGCGAGATTTAAAAACATATCTATCTGTGGCACCCGTAATAAGTACTCTATGGTTCGGGTCTTTAGCAGGTCTATTGATAGAGATTAATCGTTTTTTCCCAGATGCGTTAACATTCCCTTTTTTTTCATTCTAGTTATTAATATTAATACGCGGGGGTGAAGAAGATTAGCGATACAGTTAAATATCTATGACTAATACCCCCTTTTTCTTATTTTATTATTTTATTAGATATTAGGTTTTTTTGTTAATTAGATAGAATAATAAAAGAGTAAAAAAGAAAAAATCAAAAGGGAAAAAAAGCGAATTCAAACTCAACGAAACTCGGCTCAGGGTTTAATTTAAGTAAATGAATTTCAATACAATTACGCGAACAGAAGTGTAAATGTGGTTAGGACAACAATATCATCCAAGATATTTAAATAAAATAAATACTCTACTTCAATTCTAATCTAACTGTCGAATCTAAAATAGAAAAATAAAGTTTATTCTATTACTTATTATTACTCGATTGATTGCAACGAAATCTTTCATAATTGAATTTCGAGTTAATAACTGATATTTTTTTTTCTTTCTTTTTTTTTTTTTTTATTTTCTTCACTTCAAATCGGAAAATAGAATAAGAAAATAAAAAACCCAAAACAAAAGAGGAGATTCATGGCCAAGGAGAAAGATGTTCGAATAAGGATTATTTTGGAATGTACTAGTTGTGTTCAAAAGATTCTGAATAAGAAGCCGAGGGGTGTTTCTAGATATATTACTCAAAAGAATCGGCACAATACACCGAGTCGGTTGGAATTGCGAAAATTCTGTCCCTATTGTTACAAACATATGATTCACGGGGAAATAAAAAAATAAAAACGAATTATCTGCGTGTTACTTTTACAAACAAGATTCAAAATGACATTGCCTACATAGTAACATATTCTATATTAAGATATATTATTTATATAGAAACAAGGAAAATCCTATTTAGTAATTTCTTTAGGAATTTAAAATTCCTAAATTCAAAGAATTATCATTTTTGATCTGATCGAGGGAAATAGGATTTTTCAAATAAGGTAAGGAATAAACAAATCATGGATAAAGCCAAGCGACTTTTTATTAAGTCTAAGCGATCTTTTCGTAGGCGGTTGCCCCCGATCCAATCGGGGGATCAAATTGATTATAGAAACATGAGTTTAATTAGTCGATTTATTAGTGAACAAGGAAAAATATTATCGAGACGGGTGAATAGATTAACTTTAAACCAACAACGATTAATTACTATTGCTATAAAACAAGCTCGTATTTTAGCTTTGTTACCTTTTCTTAATAATGAAAAAAGTGAGTTGGTTGCTAGAACTACTGGTCTTCGAACCAGAAAAAAATAAGCCTATTCTTCAATTGAATCAACATTCCAATCCGAAGGAACTTAACTATAGATTTTAGATTTTGATTTGAAAATTGCAAAAATTCAACGTTTTTTTGTTGTGTCATAAGTCAAAATGAATTGGGTAAGAAGAAATATTTTTTATTAAATGTTTTTTTTTATTTTTTATTCAGTTTGACTATTTGATCGATCATAGTATTATCCTATTTTATCATACTAATTTATATTCTACCTTCTCAGGATCCCCTTCTTTTGAATTGTATGCAAAATATTCCGACGGAGTCCTTCAAATTTTCTTATTGTACAATGCTATTTACAATGTCGTTTGAAATCATATAAAAACAATTCCTATTAAAGAGAACGATTTGTGCAAGTACTTTACGATTAAGAAGCAACTTTCTCTTGTACAAATTGTTTATTAATCTATTATAGGTAAAGGATGCCATATTCTCGCGCATTGCTGCATTTATCCGAGTGATCCATAAACGACGAAAATTTCTTTTTTGCCTATCTCTATCCCGATGAGACGCAACCAAAGCTCTTATTTTTTGTTCAATAATAGTTCGAGTAAGTCGTGAATGAGCCCCCCCAAAGCTTGATGTGAATAAACGAATTTTTTTTCGACGCTTATGAGCTATATATCCTCGTCTAGTTCTGGTCATTGAATAAACAAAACTTTGGTAAATAACTAATTGATTTCTTTTCGTTCAGTTATTCTTTTTTTTTTACCCTTTTCTAGGATAACAAAACGGATTTTTCCAATGTATAAAAAAAGAATTCCAATGGCTTTCGCTACTCTAACCTTCCTAACCAAAATTTGATTTCTAGGCATTTTTCGTCTAGAAACAAGAAATTGGACTGATACTAAGACAAAAACATAGTCAAGAAAAAACAAATAGTGGGTTCCGTCGTTTTTATGGTTACTTCTTAATTAAACGGTGAGGTCCTCTCTAGACACCGGAGCTCCTTTCTGCATTTAATCATTTAAGTAATGCTTTTGTTAATTTGTTAACTTGTACAGTTCATACTCTTTTGCTCTACCTATGAATTATCCAGTAAAAGGTCTTTCACAACGAGACCGTCTATACAGTAACAGTATTTAGAAGATTCGTTGATTAGTTGACCCTCTTAGTCCGTTCTTACAAGATACAAGAGTAGGGGCCTACTTTTGGTTGTTCTTTTCATTTTGAAAAGATTTACCCTGCTTAATAGATAGTCATTTGCTACTGACGGGAAATTCTTTTTCAGTTTGAATTGAAAATGGAGTTGATTGAAATTGCACCAATGAAAACCATAAATTTGATACATAATAGAAGGATATGATAGATCTGCTTTTTAGTTTAGATAAAAGATAAAAAAAAGAGGGGGTTCTTCCATTCTATAGTATTGATTTATACTAATCGCGGATAGTGGAAATTTTTTTCCTTTCTTATGTTATGTCTGAACCAACGAGTCGCACATACACCCTAGTACACGTTCCTCGTCGCTGAGGACATCCTGCAAGAGCGGGGGATTGGGTGAGATTTCTGATTGGCTGTCTTGTGTTTCTAATAAGTTGTTTAATGGTTGGCATGTTTAATCATATGTATAATAATAGGCTGGTTTAGATCAATCCTAACCGGATGATTATGAATTAGTTAGGTAAATCAATTATTTAATTATTCAATTAAAATTTATAAGAATATATATATATAGTATTTAGAAATATTCTTATAAATCCTATTAAATTATTAAATCCCCTAGACAAAAAACCTCAAAAAATCATAAATCGCAATCAATTTCAATTTGCGTGAAATTACGACTGTTTTTATGCAACTGCTATAAGATCAATAAGTCCATGAGCTTGGGCTTCGGTTGGTGACATAAAAACATCCCTTTCTATGTCTTCGGATACAACCCATAAAGGTTTGCCTGTTCTTTGGGCATACACTCTTGTGATTATTTCGCGCAATTTCAGTAGTTCTTCCGCTTCCAGGACAAATTCTCCTATTTGCGACTCATAAAAACCAGCAATAGGTTGATGGATCATTACCCTGATATTATAAGATAATAAAAGGTTCCTTTATCTCCTATCATAAGACAAGATAAAAAAGAAAAAAAAAAAGATAGAATTCAACAATCGAACCGTACAGGCATTGTTTGTGCATTGCATACGGCTCCACAATAGAACTACCCCTTTCCTTTCATTGAAGAAAAATAGAAAAATAGAAAAGTTATCATGCCTAGCCCAGTAAATGAGCTAATAACCACCCTTTCTTTTAGAACAAAAACAAGAAGACTATGGTGGCTCCGTTGCTTTCATTCGTACTTTAACAATCCCAAAGTTTTTTTTTCAAACAAATACAAAATAATAATGAAAAAAGATTCGATTATTTTTTTGTACTCTTTCATAACATAAATAATAAATATAACAGCCCCTTGGTGTGAAATGAATTTGTGACGCTAAAATAGGCCAGGCCCCCAATAGTTAAAATCGGAAATACCCTTGCTTACTTAATATCTCATACTATTCTTTCGATACATAATTGAAAAAATATTAATAAAAAAAAATTTTCTTATATCGAATTCGAAATGCCATGCTATTATTACTTAATTTTCATATTTCATATGGCGAAGGCATATTTTTTTTTTTTTTTTTACTTTCAAATAAAAACCCATTGGCGCCAAGCGTGAGGGAATGCTAAACGTTTGGTAATTTCTCCTCCGGCCAGGATAAAAGATCCCATTGAAGCGGCTAATCCCATGCATATTGTCTGTACATCTGGTCGCACAAACTGCATAGTATCATAAATAGCTATTCCAGATATTACCCATCCACCAGGAGAGTTTATAAACAAATACAAATCTTTGGTCTCACTCTCTATACTGAGATATACCATAAGACCGATAAGTTGATTGGAGATCTCGCTATCAACATCTTGACCTAAAAAAAGTAATCTTTCTCGATAAAGTCGGTTGATTAGGATAAAATTCTATCCCCTAGGAACCATACGTGCACCTTTTGATGTATACGGTTCAACATAAATTTTCAAAAAAATCAATGTGGAGATTCCAATCTTCTTTTTTTTTTATTATAACTTCGGTTATAACGAAGAGGCTTTCTTTCATTTTTTAAGAAAAACAAGTTTTGACTTGTTTACCTTACCTATAAGCCTATAAGAATAAGAAAAATTACCTCTTTTAAACTTATCAAACTAACTTCTCATTGATCTATTCTTTCATCGAGATCTAATTCAAATAACGATGGCATTTTCTTGTTCCTGACTGGGTTTATTCAATTCTTTTAGGTTTATGTTCTACTCCGAGTAAAGATCTGCCCGATTTTTATTTATTTGCACATATAGAACAAATGGGACCAATACCGCATCTTGTTGTTTCAGCTTATCCTTTTCAATTCACGTTTTACATCAAATATTTGATTATTCAGTATATAGTATTCGATTAATTATGGATTAGGAGTTTTCAACTCTTCCTAAATTTCTATATTATAGAATAAAGTTCTATATAGTAAAAGAAATCTATAGAGTAAAAACAGTAGTAATCATACATATATTATATTACCAAGATTACCAAGTGGTTTTTCTAAACAGAGCCTGGATACTTTATTTTATTAGTCCAAATAAACCAACCATAAATTACTCTAATTGATAATATTAATTTTGATACCCCCCAAACTATAGGTATAATTTTAGTTTATTGCGTTTCGCGCTCCAACTTTTAGATGCTTTCATCAATCTTTTTTGTCAAAACGAGGGATAGCCCCAAGGGGGGGGCGAATGGGGTAATCCCATATGACCCAATATATCTGACAAGCCACACTATAAGTCAACCCAAGTTGAATCTTCCTCCCCAGGATATCGAAAAGGAACTTTAGGGACACCAATAGGCATTAAATGAAAGAAAAAAATTAAGTACCCTAATTTACTTTGATATGAAAGCGTAAGAATTCATTTATTGTTTCCCAGAAACTGGCTTTTATTTTATGCATAGATTCGATAAGTTTAGAAATAAACAAATCAAATAAAGAAATAAAACTAGAATAAAAAAAATAGAATAAATGAATTCTTAGGACCAGGTTCTTTGAATAATGAACAAATTTGTATGCAGCTACTCAGATAAAATGAAAGCAAAACCCCATTGCGTATTGATACTTATCGGATATAGAATAGATCTGCCTCTCTTTGTTCCTACAAATAGAATTTTGACATCATTACGAAAAAAAAATATAAAAAAATATATATATATATATATTCTCCTAGATAATCCACCGATAAGGGAAAGTCTATAGTTCCTCCAGCGCAATAAAGTTACATATTTCATTAATAATTAATAGAATAGTAATAAAGGGGTATTTCCATGGGTTTGCCTTGGTATCGTGTTCATACCGTTGTATTGAATGATCCCGGCCGTTTGCTGTCCGTCCATATAATGCATACAGCTTTAGTTGCCGGTTGGGCCGGCTCGATGGCTCTATATGAATTAGCAGTTTTTGATCCTTCGGACCCCGTTCTTGATCCAATGTGGAGACAAGGTATGTTTGTTATACCCTTCATGACTCGTTTAGGAATAACCAATTCATGGGGTGGTTGGAGTATCACAGGAGGAACGATAACGAATCCGGGTATTTGGAGTTATGAAGGTGTAGCTGGAGCACATATTGTCTTTTCTGGCTTGTGCTTCTTGGCAGCTATCTGGCATTGGGTTTATTGGGATCTAGAAATATTTTGTGATGAACGTACCGGAAAACCGTCTTTGGATTTGCCCAAGATCTTTGGAATTCATTTATTTCTATCAGGGGTGGCTTGCTTCGGGTTTGGCGCGTTTCATGTAACCGGATTGTACGGTCCTGGAATATGGGTGTCTGACCCTTATGGATTAACCGGAAAGGTACAAGCTGTAAGTCCTGCGTGGGGTGTGGAAGGTTTTGATCCTTTCGTTGGGGGAGGAATAGCTTCTCATCATATTGCAGCAGGAACGCTGGGCATCTTAGCGGGTCTATTCCATCTTAGTGTTCGTCCTCCCCAACGTCTATACAAGGGATTGCGTATGGGAAATATTGAAACCGTTCTTTCCAGTAGTATCGCTGCTGTCTTTTTTGCAGCTTTTGTTGTTGCTGGAACTATGTGGTATGGTTCAGCAACTACCCCGATTGAATTATTTGGTCCCACTCGTTATCAATGGGATCAAGGATACTTCCAACAAGAAATATATCGAAGAGTTAGTGATGGGCTAGCCGAAAACCAAAGTTTATCTGAAGCTTGGTCTAAAATTCCTGAAAAATTAGCTTTTTATGATTACATCGGAAATAATCCGGCAAAGGGTGGATTGTTCAGAGCCGGCTCAATGGATAATGGAGATGGAATAGCTGTTGGGTGGTTAGGACATCCTATCTTTAGAGATAAAGAAGGGCATGAGCTTTTTGTACGTCGTATGCCTACTTTTTTTGAAACCTTTCCAGTTGTTTTAGTAGATGGAGACGGAATTGTTAGAGCTGATGTTCCTTTTCGCAGGGCAGAATCGAAATATAGTGTCGAACAAGTAGGTGTAACAGTTGAATTCTATGGTGGTGAACTAAATGGGGTTAGTTATAGTGATCCTGCTACTGTGAAAAAATATGCTAGGCGCGCCCAGTTGGGTGAAATTTTTGAATTAGATCGTGCTACCTTGAAATCCGATGGTGTTTTTCGTAGCAGTCCAAGGGGTTGGTTTACTTTTGGACATGCTTCCTTTGCTCTACTCTTTTTTTTCGGGCACATTTGGCATGGGGCTCGAACCTTGTTTAGAGATGTTTTTGCTGGTATTGATCCAGATTTAGATGCTCAAGTGGAATTTGGAGCATTCCAAAAAGTGGGGGATCCTACTACAAGAAGACAAGTAGTGTGATATAACATTGATCTCTTGCTTTGCGCCTCTATTTGTGTGATTTGACATAGGGAACTCGAGACACCTTGATTGTCATTGATACCTTGTCTTTGATCTTTGAATCTTGTTTTGTTCTTTTTTTAGCCCCGGAACGATCCAAAATAACCAGGTATGGAAGCTATAATTGTAAACCACGATCAAATCTATGGAAGCATTGGTTTATACATTCCTCTTAGTCTCGACTCTAGGAATAATTTTTTTCGCTATCTTTTTTCGAGAACCGCCTAAAGTTCCAACTAAAAAGTTGAAATAATTTTTCATTATCTTGAGTGAAGTAAAGAGCTCCCCAATAGCGGGGAGCTCCTTACTTCAGCTAGTCCCCGTGTTCCTCGAAAGGGTCTCTTAGTTGTTGAGAGGGTTGCCCAAAAGCAGTATATAAGGCGTACCCAGTAAAACTTACAAGTAAACCAGATATAGAGATGGCGACTAGTGTTGCGGTTTCCATTATTATAGAATCTCAAGAATAGAATGGATCTATAATAAGATCATTTATTTACAATGAAATGGTATACAAAGTCAACAGATCTCAATTAATACAAAATACAATTTATGGCTACACAAAGCGTTGAGGGGAGTTCTAGATCGGGTCCAAGACGAACTGCGGTAGGGAATTTATTGAAACCATTGAATTCGGAGTATGGTAAAGTAGCTCCTGGCTGGGGAACGACTCCTTTAATGGGTGTCGCAATGGCTCTATTTGCGATATTCCTATCTATTATTTTGGAGATTTATAATTCTTCTGTTTTACTAGATGGGATTTCGATGAATTAAATTTTAGTCAATTAAATTGATAAGGACCGGCAAGCCCGAGTAATTGAATACAATGTGAAATGTTTTGATCTGATCTCGGAGTTTTTTGATCCCATTTTATTTTGGCAGTTCGATCGTGGAATTTATTTCGGTATTTAATTTATGGAATATGAGTGTGCGACTTGTTATAATGGATCCTATTGATAATATAGAGAATGGTTCTGTCATCTTGGTAGAGATGATTTTTTATCTCGTCAGATATTTATTCTAATATCCGAAGCACAGAATATAGGAAATAGATTACGAAGCATTAGAACTATGATTCATATTTAATATTCCTTAATATTCAGATTTCGCGACCGGACCAAAAAAAATTTCAAAGAGTTAGAAGGTATAAAAGATTTTTCTTCTTTCA